ACTTGCTTTGTGGATGCTTAAGTACAACTTCCGTTACACTTACTTTGTTTCGACTTACTCCACAGATGGAATTGACGGGCGATGTGAGCTAAGCAAAGGAAGTTTTTCTTTCAGTTTTTGAAATACTATCTAATCCTAAATAATAATCGTCTTTCAAATTTTTATTTTTTTTTTCTTTTCAAAGGTAAGGCATTAGGGCCTGTCGTGCACCAGCTTTTTAAAAATCTAGTTTAACGGCAATACACCATTTTTTTGCTTTGTTTGAACAGGGGGCTATCGGATTTCAAAAGCCTCGGAGAAAATTCTGCTTCCGCCAGGTTTTTTAAGTTTAGATTAATTTTACTGCTCAAAAATTTTATCTGTTTTACGGCGGCATCTAATCGCTTTTATTTTTTCAGATTATTAGTAGGACAAAAAAATAAAATATTTTTTTAATTTTATCTATATTTTATTTTTTAAAAAGATCGATTTTCCTATTATTAATTTTGTCTTTTTAGGGACCGTCTAGCCGCGGCTGCTGGCACGGTGATTTTCCCCTAGAATTTTTACTCATTCTAAATAATTTTAAAAATTTCTGCACTGGGATTATTTTAAAAAATAAATTTTATTTTTTTTCTTCTACCCATGTACTTAAACCCCAACTTTCGGGTATTTCCGAAACAAAAAAACAAGATTTCTCATTTCCGAGGTATGAACTCGATAGCTTTTTTTAGCTTATTAAAAAAGAATTCCCCCCCGTAGATGCATATGGACCAAAATAATCCAACAACGTTTTCGAAAAGTCAATACCCTGCTTTGGGTTTAAATTCAAAATGGTGGCCTTGGGAGAAATGAAAATTTATGTGGCGGTAGAGCATAGAAGCGATAAATAGAGTTCCCATAATTACGTGGAGGCCGTGAAAACCCGTGGCAATATAAAAGGTTTTTCCATAAACTGAGTTCGCTATACTAAATGGGGGTAAAACATATTTTCCAGCCTGGAGAAGAGTAAAATATAAGCCTAATGTAACGGTGAAGAGGAGGGATAAGTTAGCCTTGGGCCCCCGTCTTTTTAGAATGGGTATGTGAGCCCAGGTTACAGTTGCCCCAGATGTAAGCAATACTGTGGTATTTAAAAGAGGCACATCAAATGAGTTAATTGGGGTAATACCTGTGGGCGGCCATTGTCTCCCTACTTCAACGTTTGGACTTAATGATGAGTGGAAAAATGCCCAAAAAAATGCTAAGAAAAAAAATACTTCTGAAGTAATAAATAAAATTATCCCGAATCGTATTCCGTCTTGAACTTTTTCGGTGTGTTTTCCCTGGAATGTTGCCTCCCGCGTTACGTCGCGCCATCATTGAAATATAGTGGCAATTGTGAGAATTAGTCCTGCAAAAATTATCAATATTCCTGAGTATTTGTGAGCTCAACCGCCAATTCTTCTTACCAGTAAAAGTGCACCCACAGCCCCAGTTAGGGGTCAAGGTCTTGGGTCTACAATGTGAAACGCGTGTTTGGTCATTTTTATTGGAAGTAAAATGTTTTAGAAACTGATATTAGGTGCTATTGGGGAATTAATAATAAAATCGCTACAGGTCTTAATTTTTCTGCAACTTTTTTTTTGTGGGATATTATCCCGGTTACTAGTAATCGAACATAAGCATAGAGAGATATGCAAGAACCTGTTAATAGAGCGGGGATATGAAATTGATTTAGATTTGCAAGGGTTTTTAGCTTAAGTCTAAATCCCAAGAACGGGGGAATCCCCCCAAAATTTAGAAGGGTTAACTGCATTCTATTTTTCTGGTTAAAGTCTCAAAATATAATAATTGCCGATAAAAGAATTATATAAATCAATACGTATTCCCAAAATATGATTGTGTTTAGAGCAGAGATTAACCAACTTAGGTGAATTGTCCCTGAAAATAGAAATAATAGAGGTATTATTATTCTGGATATTACTATTATTCCTCCTATCATGGCGTTTATTACCAGAAGGAGTATGAGAGCTGAAGAGTTTAACGCTACTTTAAGAAGAACAAGGGGGCTAACTTTTTGGGCAGTCGACAACAGGGTTATGGTATTCCTTTTTATTGTCGTAATTAAAGGGGGCACCCAAAAATGAAACGGGATTAGACCTATTTTTAAAGATAGAGCTATAATTAGAATTAGAGTAGTTAGGTTTAATTGCATAATTCCTACTGCTAAAATTAGTAGTCTCCCAAATCTTTGGACTACAAAATACAGGCTTACTTTTTTTTTTCTCCCAAGGTTTTGTCTAATCAGCGGCAGAAATGATATTAAGTTAATTTCTAATCCTAACCAGATTAACAGCCAATTATTAGATGACACTGCACATACCAATCCAAAAATTATTCCAAAAATCATTTTTTTGCAATTAAAAGTTGCATTTTTTGTTTTTTTGTTTTATTCAGTCTAGGCCTCCGTAGAACCACTCATAAAATAATCCGGCCACTAAGATTAACAGGAAGATTTGAATTCTCATAAATTTAAGAGGTATTGGAATGATCAGCGCCACTTCAAATTCAAACACCAAAAAAATAACAGCAACTAAAAAAAATTTTATACAAAATGGAAGACGNGAGATGAACCGGGGGTCAAATCCACATTCAAACGGGGACGACTTTTCCTTATCTAGATTCCTCTTATTGTTGAGAATAACCCCCGCCCTGAAAATTATCCCAATCAATAATGCTAATAGCATTGTTATTATAATAAATTTTATGCTTAGAATTTTCTAAGGGATTACTTTCAAAGTAAATTAGATCCTCTAAAAAAATACATCAAATTTTTTAATTCCTAAAATTAATGTAACTTATTTACTATACACATCTAAAAATCAGTAATGATGTTAACCTTGTGGGTAATAGAGATTTCCAAGCTAGATACATCAATTGGTCATAACGGAATCGTGGGAGGGATCCGCGTGACCAAATATATGAAAATCCTAACACTCCCGTAATTAATAACATCTCGTAAATATTAGAGGCAAAGAAAAAAATTGTAATTAGGAAAGATATAAAAATAATTGATATATATTCTCTTAAGAAAATTATTACAAAATTTACTGATCTATATTCGGTATTAAATCCTCTAACTAACTCTCTTTCTCCTTCGGCGAAGTCAAAGGGGGAACGGTTTGTTTCTGCTAAGCATGAGACGAAAAAAACCAATGAGATTAAAATTATAGGAATTCCAAGAGGGATCAGTATTCTTTTAATGGAGAAAATTGAAATTATTAACACGTGTAGAATAATAACAGTAAGGGTTACTTCATATCTAATTGTTTGAGCCACTGTCCGAATAGCACCTAAGAGGGAGTATTTTCTGTTTCTTCTTCACCCCGCTAATAGGGTCCCGTAGACATTAATTCTTCTGATACAAATAAAAAGGACAACCCCCAACTTAATATAAATAAATTCTCTGTTAGAGGGGTAGAGAATCCAGATTGTAAGTGGTAAAAATAGGATAAGTAGGGGTACTATATTAAATAATATTTTGTTTGATGTCAGTGGGTAAATACTCTCTTTAGTAATTAATTTTATTGCGTCCGCAAATGGTACTAGCAATCCTGGTGGCTTATTGGGTCCTTTTCGGAGTTGGATGTATCCCAATACTTTTCGTTCCAGCAGAGTAAATAATGCAGTGGCCAGTATTACACAGACTACTTGGATTACAAAATTTATTATCATTTTTCCCAACGAAAAAGGGCATTTAGAGCCATGCTAGAAATTTTCTTTTTGATAAAATATCTATTGAAATTGGTATAAAAGAATGATTTCTCCCACAGATTTCAGAACATTGCCCATAAAATACACCCGGTCGATCAAAATGAACTATTAACTGGTTTAGGCGTCCAGGTACACAGTCGGCTTTAATTCCTGCTGTGGGGAGTGTCCAAGAGTGGAGAACATCCGCCGCTGTTACAATTACGCGAGACGGAGTTCTTACGGGTATGACCACGTGGAGGTCAGAGGAAAGAAGGCGGGGTGTCTCTCCTTTTGTTATATAAGAATCAAATTCTAAATCCTCTATATCCGAATACTCGTAAGATCAGTATCACTGATGGCCTACAACTTTTAGAGCTACTAAAGGGTTTCCAATCTCGTCAAGTATATATAGGATGCGGAGGGAGGGGACCCCAATTAGTAACAAGACTAATCCCGGTAGTACAGTCCAGGAGAACTCCAATTGTTGGTCTTCTTTTAGGTTAGTATTAGTATACGATGGGATCGGTAATTTTGTCACTAAAACACCTAATGTTATACAAGTGATACCGATTACTAGGAGTATTACTCAGTCATGGAAATACCCCAATTGCTCTATTAGAGGAGAGTTTGCGTCTTTTAAATTCATTTTTCTTTTAGCCCCAAATGCTAATGTGCTCGTACACCTTTTTAATTTTGCAAATTAGAAGTTAAAATTTTTTCGAATCTTAATTTCAATGTATTTTTACTTTTCCTCGACAAGGAAATTAGGAATTTTTTATTTTAAATTTCTTTAATTCCTTTCGTACTATAAAGAAAATAAATTTTTATTTTCTAAAAGATTTAAACCAACCTGGCTCACGCCGGTTTGAACTCAAATCACGTAGAGTTTATTTATTTGGACGAACAGTCCATAATTAGTGCATTCTTCTGCAATAAAGAAAAAGTTTTTTCCTTTCCTAATTTGCTCTGGTTCAACATCGAGGTCATACTCTTTTCTTAAAATAAGGTCTTTTAAGAAAATATTATGCTGTTATCCCTATAGTATCTACTTTTTAGAAATTGAAAAAAAAAATCTAGATTATTCTCTAATAAAGAGAATCATTCTCTTTGTTGCCCCAACAATAATTTTTCAAAATAATTTTAATTAAATCAAGATTAAAGGGTCTTATCGTCTTTTTATTGCTTGGGGGAGATCTAACCCCCAACTTATTAAATTTTTTGAAATTTAAAGAAAACTTTTCCCTCGTTAACCCATTCAGACAATCCGCTAATTAGGCGGCTAGTAATTATGCTACCTTCGCAAAGAGTTTGGCTTTTTTAAATAATTTTTTTATGTGAGCAGGGCCTACTTCAAAATCCTTTTTATCGAAGAAATGTTTTTGTTAAACAGTCGGGGAAAGATAGTTATATTTTATTTGGTTTAATTCTTTTAAATTTTTTTTGATCTCTAAAGATTTTTATTTTAATCGATCTAATATAAATGTATTTTTCTTTTCTACAAATTTTTTTCCAATTTTTTGAAAAATTTTTCTCTTTCAGACTTTATTTCTATTTATCCTCTTCGATATTTTTTTCTTTTGTTAATTTTTTTAAAAGTGATCGATAATCAGATTTTTAGGTTCGGTTTTCTCTTTTAGAGCTTTCTTTTATTTTTATTTCTCTTTTCTATGGGAAATTTTAAGCGAATTTAATTTAGATCACCTAAATTCGGGTCCTTTAGTCGTAATACAAAAAGACTATTTTAAAAAAAAATTTCTATTTTTCTTTAGTATGTGTAGAATACTTAAATTTATCAATTTTTTGATTTACAGTCATTTTCATTTAACAGATGAATTTATTTTCAATAAATTTGATTTGAAGTCAAAGAAACTTAGTCTCCAAAACTAATTTTGTTAGCTTTTTACAAGAAAGCGCATTATAATTTTTTTTTACTTAACTATTACAAGAGTATTACACTTTATTTTTCTCAGAAACCCTTTTTCGTTGGGGATTAGATTTTTCTTAGCTCTTATCTGCTTGTCAGCACTAATAGGTTCTATTTCTACTTTCATCGGTTTAATCCTATTTTTGGTTTATGTTGGTGGTACAATAGTCTTGGTAATATACTGTTTTATATTAACCCCTTTACAGCTAATAAGATTTTGTCCATGTACTCTAGTGCCATTTTTTTGAGCTGGCTTCTTTTTATACTCAGGCAAAAAAATAATTTCTTGGCCAATTTTAAGAAGTTCCATTAGTGAACTCTATTTTCACTCTGATATAATTTTTATAGTAGGGGTGGTCTTGTTCTTAGTAATATTGGCCGTGGTAGAGGTAGTAGATTATTCAAAAGGCGCTTTACGCTGAGACGTCTAAATAATTTCATCTTTTTCCTAAATTTTAGAAAAAATTTATTTTTCTTATGGTTAAATCTCGTCTTCGTAAACGGGGCTTAGGTAAAATTATTAGGGGAGTAATTATTGACTTACCTTCACCAATAAATTTTAGAATTTGGTGAAACTTTGGGAGATTATTAGGATTAGTGTTAATGGTACAACTAGTTACGGGATTATTTTTAGCAATACAGTACTCTCCAGACGTGTCATTGGCTTTTCATTCGGTTACACATATTTTACGGGATGTTAATAATGGGTGAATTGTGCGGTCACTTCATGCTAATGGGGCCAGGTTTTTCTTCGCTTGTCTTTATTGTCACATCGGCCGGGGATTATATTATGGGAGATTTATGTTTACTGCCACTTGGACAGTAGGTGTTCTCCTTCTAATTTTAGTAATAGCAGCTGCTTTTATAGGTTATATCCTTCCTTGGGGTCAGATAAGATTTTGAGGGGCCACTGTAATTACCAACCTCTTTTCAGCAATTCCGTATTTAGGGGACGATTTTGTGGTGTGGCTGTGAGGTGGTTTTTCCGTAGATAACGCTACCCTAACTCGATTCTTTACGTTACATTTTCTTTTACCATTCTTAGTCGCTGCATTAGCGGGAATCCATATTTTCTTTCTTCATGGTACTGGAAGGAACAACCCTCTTGGAGTAATTTCTGACTCTGAAAAAATCCCTTTTCATTGATATTACAGGATTAAAGATTTTGTAGGATTTTTCTTAATACTAATAATTTTGGTAAGGCTTTCTTTTTTGTCTCCTAATTTTTTCTTAGAGGCTGATATTTATGTTCCTGCAAACCCTTTGGCTACCCCGGCCCACATCGTTCCTGAGTGGTATTTCTTGTTTGCTTATGGAATTCTTCGAAGGATCCCAAATAAATTAGGGGGTGTCATTGGCCTGCTGGCTTCTCTCTTGGTATTATTTTCTCTTCCTTTTACCCATTTCCGAACAATAAAATCTATTGCTTTTTATCCTGTAAGTAAATTCTTTTTTTGACTATTTGTCCTTTCTTTTTTCTCTTTAACTTTAGGCGGAGCATGGCCTGTAGAGCCTCCTTATATTATCGTTACTCAGATTTGGAGTTGTATTTACTTTTCTTATTTTATCATGAGGGGCATAGTACGAAAGTTGTGGATAAGGATTATTGATTAATTTCGGCTTTCCTGGTTTCCTAATTTTTCTTTGCAAGAAAAAAATGGTTTTTTTATACCTTTTTATGGGGGCTTTAATATTTAGAGTTATAAGGGGAATAAGTTCAGGAATTATATTTGTTAATCTTTGGCAAATAAGGGAATTATCAATAATTTCAGATTTTTATTCTTATTCGTTTAGGAGATTACTAATTGTGGTGTCGGGGTGCGTCTTAATCTGGTCTTATTATTACATGAGAAATGAATCAAACTACCGCCGATTTTTGTCTCTGGTTTGTCTGTTTATTCTTAGTATAATAACATTAATTTTTACCCCCTCAATAATATTTTCAATTATTGGTTGGGACGGCTTGGGGGTAACTTCTTTTTTATTGGTAATTTATTACAGAAACCGAAAAAGACTTAGATCGGGGATATTAACGGGTCTTACAAATCGAATCGGTGATGCGTTCTTTTTAATTGCAATTCCATTTTTGCTCTTTGGGACTTCTAATATGTGGATAAATTTTCTGTTTTTGACTCTTTGCCTAACAAAGAGGGCTCAGTACCCATTCTCTTCCTGGCTACCAGCCGCTATAGCTGCCCCTACACCAGTAAGTGCTCTTGTGCATAGCTCTACTTTAGTAACAGCAGGTTTGTACCTTTTGGTGCGATACAATTTCTGCTCCAATAGAGTGCTCCTAGTTCTAGGATCACTAACAATGATGATGGCGGGGATTTGCGCTTGTGCTGAGACTGACTTGAAAAAAATTGTAGCTTTGTCAACTCTGTCACAGCTTGGTGTGATAGCAATTGCTTTAGGTGTACAAAGGAAAAAAATTTTTGCATTTTTTCATCTATTAAGGCACGCCTTATTTAAAGCTCTTCTTTTTATATGTGTGGGCGTATTAATTCACAGGTTATTTGGGAGTCAAGAATCCCGGAGTTATAATCTTCTCGAAGATAATATTATGGGCTCCTCTTCTTTAATAATTGAAGCTAGAACCGCACTCTGTGGGTTTCCGTTTTTCTCAGGATTTTACTCAAAGGATAGGATTGTGGAGAATTTCTACATAGGTTCTCCCTATATTTTTTACTTGTTGTTTTTGAGAGGTATCGGATTAACGACGGCATATTCAGTTAAATTAATCTTCGTGGCATTGGGGAGAAATAAACTAACCGAGGTTCCAATTCTCTCGAACAGAACCCCTCGGTGGTTTGTAAAATGTCCTTTAATAATTTTGGGATTACTTTCTGTTACTGGAGGGTACATGATGAGAAATAAAATTTTTTTTGGCGGAGTTAAGGGAGTATCTTTAGATTTCATCCAACCGCTTGCATTTATTATTAGGGGTGTATTCTTAGGAATTATAATATCAAACTATCATCACCCCAAACAGTCTAACTCTACAATATTTTTGACTCCTAATTTTCAATTCTCTAGAAGATTTATGATAAAAAGGGAGAGGTCCCTAAAATTAGTGGATAGAGGATTTATAGAGTGGGGCGGACCTTCTGGATTTTCTTTTAGGAGAGGTGCTATAGATCAGTTTTGGTTAATTGTGACTTCTTTTTTGTTTGGCCCCCTATTAGGAATACTACTACTAAGGCTCTAAAATGGCATGACAGGGCCCTCTATTAATTCCTAGGTGTATCCCTTTAGGTGTATTTTTAGTGCACGTTTCAAGGCTGGGGGGCATTAGTAAAATTCCATTTAATGATTTAAATTATCAATTCATCTCTAGAATTATAGTCCTTTTAACATTTTGATTATTTCAGTATATATTTATTTTTAACCGGGGTTCAACGGGGGTCGTTTTTTCATTTACTAATTGTGAGATTACTATGGTGTGTTCCAAGCCTTTTTTTGCTCTAAAAATATGATATACTTTTATATCCTGTTTGGAGTTCTCTTTAGTACCAACTTTTTTTATAATCTTTTACTTTGGATATCAACCTGAAAAACTTCAGGCTTGTGTATACTTTTGCCTGTATACAGTTGTGTGTAGATTACCCCTGCTTTTAACTATTATTTGAAATACTAAGTCAATTTTTTTATTTACTGGGTTTAGGGTGCCTGTAATAGCGCTCACACTGGCATTCATAGTAAAAACACCAATATTTTTCCTTCACATTTGACTCCCAAAAGCTCATGTAGAGGCTCCCGTGGCGGGTTCTATAGTTTTAGCCGCAATCCTCTTGAAATTAGGATCATTCGGATTTCTCCTGTTGGGTACTCAAGTTTGAAACTCAGTGGTATTGCTCGTTTTTTTGTACTTATCTCTCTCAGGGATAGTCCTCTGTGCATTAAGGTGTATTCGATCAAATGATTTAAAAAGTCTAATTGCCTACTCGTCTGTAGTTCATATGGGGGTTGTAACCTCTGGTGTGGTTAACGGCTCAAAAACTTGCCTTATATCATCTCTAATAATAATTGTAGTCCACGGATTATGTTCTCCAATAATATTTACCGCGGCTAATTCATTATATTCTAGATCCCATACACGGGCCATCCTCCTCAACAAAGGACTCTTTGTGAGCCCTATAATAAGGTTTACAATTTTTTTTATTTTAAGGGCAAACATGGCAGTTCCTCCGAGAGTAAACCTATGATCTGAGATACTTTTTATTTCAGGATTAATAAGAATAACTCATATATTTTTCCCTATTTTGGGAATTTCAGTATTTTTAGGATTAGTATATAACCTATATCTGTATATTTCCACTATTCACGGAAAACAGAGAATAATACCAAATTCCTGTAAGCAATGAGTCTTGAATTTATGTGTAGGCCCCCTGTGATGTTTTCTCTTGTTTCTTAGAATAAATTTCTTTTCTGTGATTTACTATTTTTCTTTTTTTTTCTGGAAAAAATTAGTGGTTGTTTGATCTTAGGGGAGACTACACAAATAGGCTGTCGGTGCCTCTAATTCGAACCGCGCTAATTAAAGAGCTAAGGCCTATTGCCGCTTCACAGGCTCCGATACAGAGGAGAATCAATGACACATGTATTTGGGGTGCAGCAAATAAAGACAGTAATGCGAAGATAAATAACACCGTAGCTTCTAGACACAAGAGATATCTTAGGATGTGGTTTTTGTGGTGAGAAATGGCTATGAATAGGATAATAATAGAGTAAAATAAATAACTAACCATGGTTCGATGATTTTGTTCAACTAATCACAAAGATATTGGGACATTATATTTTTTGTTCGGGGCGTGGTCCGCATTTCTAGGGACTGCATTAAGAGAGTTAATTCGATTGGAATTAGGTCACCCAGGGTCGTTGATTGGAGACGATCAAATTTACAACGTAGTAGTAACAGCGCATGCGTTTGTAATAATCTTTTTTTTTGTTATACCCCTATTAATTGGTGGCTTTGGGAACTGGTTTGTACCCTTAATAATTCATGCCCCAGATATGGCATTTCCTCGGATGAATAATATGAGGTTCTGACTATTACCTCCATCTTTAAGGTTGCTGCTGTCTTCTTCAATTGTGGAAGCGGGTGCAGGAACAGGCTGGACAGTCTACCCCCCCTTATCCTCAATAGTAGGACATCCAGGGGGTGCCGTGGATTTAGCTATTTTTTCTCTCCATTTAGCGGGTGTGTCTTCTATTTTAGGCGCTGCAAACTTTATTACTACGATTCTTAATATGCGAGCCCCAGGGATAGATCTTGACCTCATGCCATTGTTTGTGTGAAGAATTTTTCTGACTGCTATTTTGTTACTCCTATCACTTCCGGTATTAGCAGGTGCTATTACAATATTACTAACAGATCGAAATTTTAATACTTCTTTCTTTGACCCGGCCGGGGGAGGGGACCCAATTTTGTACCAGCACCTATTTTGGTTCTTTGGTCATCCAGAGGTATATATTTTGATTCTCCCAGGCTTTGGAATTGTATCCCAAATTATTGTTACATATTCTGGAAAGGGAAACACTTTTGGCTCTTTGGGGATAATTTACGCTATATCAGCGATTGGATTATTAGGATTTGTAGTTTGGGCTCATCATATGTTTACCGTGGGAATAGATGTAGACACTCGGGCTTATTTCACCTCGGCTACTATAATTATTGCAGTCCCCACGGGAATTAAAGTATTTTCTTGATTAGCCACATTTCATGGGTCGTCTGGTCAATTTGCATCTGAGGTCTTCTGGGTTCTTGGATTCCTCTTTTTATTTACAGTAGGTGGACTAACTGGAATTGTTTTAGCAAATAGGTCTCTCGATATCTCTTTACATGATACCTATTATGTGGTAGCTCATTTTCATTATGTCCTATCAATGGGGGCAGTATTTGCTATTTTTGCGGGAATTAACTTCTGATTTTCTAGGGTTTCAGGAATTTCATTAAATCGGAGGCACACATTAGGTCAGTTTCTCGTAATATTTACTGGGGTTAATTTAACCTTTTTTCCCCAACATTTCTTAGGGTTACAAGGAATACCCCGACGGTATTCGGACTACCCGGATAACTTTTCGGTATGAAACTTAATTTCCTCTTCAGGGAGAATCCTTAGGGTAGTAGGGGTCTTAATATTTATTCATCTAATTTGAGTGGGGTTTACACGCCAGCAAGTAGCTGACGTTCATAGATTCTCAGTTGACGCAATACCTCGAACTCCTTCTGAGTGGCATACTTTTGTTGAGGGGAGAACAAATTAA